ATAAAGAAGTTACTGAAGTTTCAGAATTACTATGAAAATCAGGAGGCAAAAATAAATCCCACTCACGTGAAAAAGATGGTGATGTAGGAAATAATGAACTCCGTTGTGTAAGAAAAGCCTCTCAAACTAGGAAAATAAACATAATTACTGCAATAATAGAAAATAAAGAACCGAAAGATGAAATCTGATTTCATTTATAGTAAGAATCAGGATAATCAACATATCGACGGGGTATACCAGCTAATCCTAAAAAATGTTGTGGGAAAAAAGTTAAATTAACTGCAAAAAATATAATTAAAAAATGGGCTTTAGCTCATTTCTCATGTAAAGTAAAACCTGTCATTACAGGGAATCAGTAAATTAACCCTGCAAAAATAGCAAATACTGCTCCTATTGATAGTACATAATGAAAATGGGCTACCACATAATAAGTATCGTGAAGTATAATATCTAAAGATGAGTTAGATAAAACGATCCCAGTTAGGCCACCTAACGTAAACAAAAAAATAAAACCCAACACTCAATACATTGAAGCTCTTAAGTGACAGTGACTTCCATATAATGTTATTAATCAACTAAAAACTTTAATTCCAGTGGGTACAGCAATTACTATAGTAGCAGCAGTAAAGTATGCTCGAGTATCTACATCTATTCCAACAGTAAACATGTGGTGTGCTCAGACAATAAACCCTAAAATTCCAATAGAAACTATTGCATAAATTATACCTAAAGTTCCAAAAGCCGGTTTAGAAGAAAAATTCCTCAAGATATGAGAGATTATACCAAAACCAGGTAAAATTAAAATGTACACTTCAGGGTGTCCAAAGAACCAGAATAAATGCTGGTACAAAATAGGATCACCGCCACCAGCAGGATCAAAGAAAGTCGTATTAAAATTTCGATCAGTTAACAACATAGTAATAGCCCCAGCCAAAACAGGTAAAGATAGTAATAACAAGAACGCAGTAATTAATACAGATCATACAAATAAACTTATTCGTTCCAGTGTAATACCGGGAGAACGCATGTTGAAAATTGTAGTAATAAAATTAATAGCCCCTAAAATTCTAGATAAACCAGCTAAGTGAAGAGAGAAAATGGCTAGATCTACTGAAGAGCCACCATGGGCAATAGGGCCTCTCAATGGAGGGTAAACTGTTCAACCAGTACCTACTCCTCCTTCTACCATTCTGGAACAAAGTAATAAAATAAAAGATGGAGGTAACAATCAAAACCTTATATTATTCATTCGAGGAAAACTTATATCAGGTGCACCAATTAATAAGGGAACTATTCAATTCCCAAATCCACCAATTATTATAGGCATTACTATAAAAAAAATCATAACAAAAGCATGAGCTGTTACAATTACATTATAAAAATGTTCGTCGATAAGCACTAAAGAAGTTCCTAATTCTAAACGAATTAGTAAAGATAACCCAGTTCCTACTAAGCCACACCAAACACCAAAAATTATATATAAAGTACCAATGTCTTTATGATTTGTCGAAAATAATCAACGCAAGAGAGTCTCCTCATAAATAAATTAAAAGTTTATTGCCTTTTTATTCGGCCATCAAAAAAAATAAAAAAAGCCCCTAGAAGGTTTAGTATTAAAAAAACATATAAATAGAAAGCCTTGTAACTTTTATTACTTAAAATTAAGGAATACGAAAACTTTAAGTAGAATACTAACCTAATCATCGATCCTATAATTAAAAGTGAAATTAGAAGTCAAGCATCAACCTGAGCTATCCTGAATAATACGTTGATTTTTACGACAAACACGAAAAATGGAGGTAAACCACTTATAGAAAGCAAGTTTATCATCGCATTAAAATAGTCTAATTTTATTATTATTAATAAAAATATAAATAGAGTGATTATGTAAACCAAAAAATAAATTCATATCTGACCGAAAATTAAAGCATTAATTATTCATCCTGTGTGAGAAATAGAAGAAGCACCAATTATTGAACGAATATTAGTTTGATTATTACCTAAAATACTACCATAAATAGCTCTTAAAACACCTAATGACATTACAGTTAATTGAAAGCTTGGAAATCTATTTAAAAAAACTGTACATAAAGCTAATGGAGCAATTTTCAAAGGTCCCATAATTAAACAACAAGAGAATCAGTCTAGCCCCGCTACAACCCTAGGTACTCAGAAATGACCAGGAAAAAACCCCAATTTTAATCTTATTCTCAACAAGAACATAACACTAATTGCAATGTTTTCAATTATAAACGAAAAAATTATTATTCCACTAAAAAATAATAAAACTCTGGAAAAAGCTTGAATAGAGAAGTATTTCAATACTACTTCTTTAGATAGGGATAAATTTCTTATTAGTAACAAAGGTATTAATGCAAAAAACCCTAACTCCATTCCACCCCAACACACAATTCAATTACTAGATCTAATAGATATTAGAGGCCCCAAAATTAAAAAATACGAAAAAAGTAGGACTCTAAAATTAATTAAACAACGAGAAAAATCTCATAATATTCAACATCAATGAATCCCGTTCTTCCGGCGGATGTTTATAAAAAATCCAAACAAAAAAAATCATATAAATTTCAATTAATGCCTCGACAGCCCTTTCATTTAGTTGAATTTTCTCCTTGACCACTATTAGTTTCTTTTAGGATCTTAGCTTTGCCAATCGGTTTAATCAATTACTTACGAAATGCAGATTTAAATTTATTAATTTTAAGATTTATTACTACAAGAGTTATTTCAGTTGTATGATGACGAGATGTTATTCGAGAATCTACATTCCAAGGCTTTCATGGTATTAACGTTACTAAAGGTTTAAAATTTGGAGTAGCACTATTTATTTTATCAGAAGTATGTTTTTTTTTCGCCTTTTTTTGAGCTTATTTTCATAGAAGCTTAGCCCCAGCCGTAGAAATTGGAGCTCACTGGCCACCAACTGGTATTGATACCTTAAACGCTTTTCAAGTACCTCTTCTTAACACATCAGTACTTTTACTTTCAGGAGTAAGAATCACATGGGCTCACCACAGTATTGAAGAAGGGAAATATTCATCAGCCATTCAAGGCTTATTTTTAACAGTACTACTAGGCTTCTATTTTTTAATCTTACAATATGGAGAGTATATAGAAACAAGTTTTTCTATAGCAGATAGGGTTTATGGATCGTGTTTTTTTTTAGCAACAGGTTTCCATGGTACTCATGTAGCAGTTGGTGCGACTTTCTTAACAGTTTGTTTTTTACGATTACTATTTTTTCATTTTAATAAACAACATCATGTTGGTTTTCTGGCCGCGGCCTGATATTGACATTTTGTTGATGTCGTATGGTTATTCTTATATGTAAGAATTTACTGATGAGGCTCTTAAAACCAGGGTAGCTTAGTTAAAGCTTTGATTTTGTAATTCAAGGATAGGAGTTCCCTTCCTGGTAACTAGTTTTCTAGTTAAAAAGTAAAAATTTCACTTTTTAATAAAAAAATCAACGGGTAAATATGTATGAAAAGGGATAGTATTTCAAAGGTTTTCAAGTCTTTAGATGGTAAACAATAACTCGAAAATGCTCCATGATTTAATGAAGTATATAGAAATATATTATAAGCTGCACTAAAAAAAACCATTGTCCCTATTACAATAATTATTAGAATCGAAACTTTTCAAAGGCAAGGCACAATAAATAGTTCCCTAACCAAATTTAAAGTTGGGGGAGCAGCTATGTTAATACAACATAATGAAAACCAAAACAAGCCCAATATTGGGTAAAGTTGTAATATTCCCTTTAAATAAGTTATTCTTCGTGTATTCACTTTTTCGTAAGTAAAATATGTTATACAGAATAAAGCAGAAGATGTAATTCCATGGGCAAATATTATAATAATTGCACTAGTAATCCCATAAACAGTATTTCTGAGTACTCCAACAATCACTAAACCTATATGAGCGACTGAAGAATAGGCTACCAATGCTTTCATGTCAGTCTGTCGAAGACATATAAAACAAGCTAAGAGGGCCCCTCATAGCCCTAACGATAAAAAAAATATTCCTATATTTAAACAAAAACATTTATTCACTACATATAAACCATATCCCCCGAGTTTTAGGAGAATTCCGGCTAGAATTATTGAACCAGCTAATGGAGCTTCTACGTGGGCTTTAGGTAATCACAAATGTACTGAATACATTGGTAACTTAACTAAAAAAGCACCATACAAAAAAACAAGAAACTTACTATCGACATCACTACTAATGGTCTTAATTACAGCCATATCAAATGTTGATGCTTTGTAACATAAACTAAAAATTAATACTAGCAACGGTAATCTTGCTGTAACAGTATAAACCATTATATACCTACCGGCTTGAAGACGTTCAGGCTGATAGCCTCAACAAATAATTAATAACAAGGTAGGAATTAATGAACTTTCAAAAAAAACATAAAACATTAGAATTCTATTAGATGAAAAAGCTAGTGTTAAAATTAATCCTAATAAAATTAAACATAAACTATAAGATCTAGTTTTTAAAGATGGGGTAGAAATAACACATAAGAAACACAAAAAAATTGACAAAAATACCATAAGGGAACTAATCTGATCGCTTAAAAATATTATGTTAGAAATCTCTAAAAAATTCTGGTTCAGAAAAACTAAACTTACTAAAGTAATTAACCTAATTATTAAAAAATTTACACTTCATGTATTAGAAAAAAATACCATGACTAAAAACCCCATTAATAATCTAAGAATAGAAAAAGGGAGTTAACAACCCCACATCAAAGTTAGCAGCTTCAATTAATCTTTTTCGTTTTTGCTATAAAAGGATTTTGAAAATCTTTAAAGGAAACTTTTTCCACTTAGTGAATACACTAAAATAATAATAAATATTACATTCTCATTTATCTTAAGAATTGCATTAGTAGTTGTGTTTTACCTAACTAATTTCCCAATTGAGAATGAAAATGAAAAACTAACTCCCTTTGAGTGTGGGTTTGAACCATTAAGAGATATACGTTCGCCTTTTAGTACTCGCTTTTTTATTTTGGTTGTATTATTTTTAATTTTCGATGTAGAAATTAGTTTATTATTTCCTTTAATTAACATTATCTTCCTTAATACTTTTACTATAGTGCTATCTTTTATATTTTTTTTGTTTATTCTGTTAATAGGAATTTTTTTTGAGTGAAAAGAAGGAGCATTAGATTGAGTTTCATTTAAAGGTAAGCTAAATTATTATAAGCTGTTGGGCTCATAACTCAAAAATAGATTATTCTTCTTTAAGTTTACTTTGCTCTGATAATAAAAATTGTAAATTGTTTAACTATGGAATGGGAGTTGTGCATAAAATCCAGCATGAGGTTTTGAACAATATTAGAAATAATAATTCAGTAAACAAAAAAGTACATAACAAAAAAGGTGCCAGCAGTTGCGGTCATACCTTAATGTGCACAATTTCGATTACTTTAGGTTGGATTACTCCAAGTAAAATTTTTAGAAGGCGGTAAAATGCTTCTACCTTATTGCGGTCAAATTACTGGATTTTTTTTTTCCGAAACTCCTAAAAAATAGACTAGGATTAGATACCCTATTATAGGTTAGAGCTAAAAACAATAAACCTAAGCACTAAAATCAACATGATTAAAACTTAAAGAGCATGGCGGTAAGTTTTAACTTTAGGGGAACTTACCAGGTAATTGATAACACACAAGTTACTCAACTTATATTTATAGTTTATATATTGCCGTTGTAAGGTTACATTTAAAATATAACCACCAAATTACATTATTTGAAAACAGGTCATGGTGTAGCTTATATATAAGTCTTTAAGGTGAGTTACAATATAATTTTTCAGGTAAGGGTATGAAAATTTATCCTAAATAGATGGACTTAAAAGTAATTTTTAAAATTATAATTTGAATTAAAAAAAACTTGTGCACAAATCGCCCGTCACTCTCGTTGATGAAGTTCAAACGAGATAAGTCGTAACATAGTAGAGGTAGTGGAAACTGTCTCTTTTTTTGAAGTGTTTCACGTTACCTTTTCAAGATAAAAATAGTCTCTCTGACTCGTTTTTAAAGCAAAGTGTTGCATCAAGTTTCGGCCTTGAAGAAGGAAATTTCCTAAAAATACATGATAAGTGATCTTTTTTCTGCTCTTGACGGATGTTATAGTATTTTTTCGTGGGTACCCACAATTATTGTTATCTTAGTATTTACTCAGAAAACATTTAATTTTAGTATTACTAATAATATCCAAAGTTTGAACAAATTTGTTCAAGGGAACAAATCCTTACTAGGTTTACCTTTACTTTTATTTTCTTTAATATTTTTTATTATTATGGTTAATTTATCAGGATTAACTCCCTTTGTGTATAGACCATCAAGGTCTCTATGGTTCGCCAGGGCTTTAGCTCTGACTCTTTGAGGTTTGATTTTGATCTCCGGTATTATTTCTAACCCTAAAGAAAGGGCTGCTCATTTAGCACCTAGAGGAGCCCCAGCTGCTCTAATTTCGTTTTTGATTTTAATTGAAACAGTCTCTATTTTGATTCGACCGTTGACGCTTACTGTTCGATTAATTGCTAATATTAGAGCTGGACATATTGTTCTTTCACTAATTGCTAATTGTTTAACAAGCGTGAATTTTTCAAGTTCACTATTAATTTTACTTGTATCAATTTTTTATAACATATTTGAAGTGTTTGTATGTTTTATTCAAGCATATATTTTCACTTTACTTATAGGGCTTTATTCTAGAGAACACCCTCATTTTAAACGAAGCAGCTTTGCGTTTAACTGTTAATTATTTTTCAGCCGCTTCGCGCGGCCGTTTAAAATTCCTCAATTAAGTCCCACTTCTGGGTATCTGATTTTTCTATGTGTTTTATTTTCTTTGCTTTTTCTAATAATGTTTAGTAACACAAAAACCCTAATAAAAACGACTCCTCGAGAGGGGTCATCTAAATTTGTTTTATTTTTTGGTGGCAGATTAATGCACAGATTTTAAGCGTCTGAAATGGACCTTTCCCCTCTCCTTTGGTGTTTTGCACGAAAAGATTTGAGCTTTTAAGAGGTTTTATCCAAGGAGAATATTTAAAGTTGGAAACAATCATTTTCGGAATTGAAAGCCAATAGTTTAATTAACTTACAACTCATTTAAAAAAAATTACTTCCGTAAATATCTAACTTGCAATTAGAGGTTTTTTTTAAACTAATTTTTTGCTTCCCAAAAAATATTTAGGGTACCACAAACCCTCGGTTTCTATTAACCTATAGGAAGAAGGCCGAATCGGACTTTTTACTTGGAAGGTAACTGTACATTTTATACTGTCTTAAAGGGACCTAGGTCTTAAAAAAATTTACAATTTTTCGCTTATAATCTGCCACCAAAAAACAAGGATTCAATAACAATAGGTATAAAAGAATGGTTGGCCCCACAAATCTCAGAACACTGGCCATAGTAAACCCCTGGAAAATTAATAAACATATTTATACTATTTAGACGACCTGGGACCGCGTCTATTTTTAAACCTATTGAGGGAATGGCAAATGCATGTAATACATCTGCAGATGTGGTAATAATATTTGTATTGATTTCGTAGGGTAAGGTTACTCGATTATCAACCTCTAAAAGTCGATACAACCCTCTAGTTAAATCATTAAGAGGAACCATATAACTATCAAAAGCCATTCCATTATATGGTAACTCATACCTTCAATATCATTGATGGGCTGTGCTTTTTAGTACTAAGCCATCGGATGGTTGTTCATCAAGGAGATATAGAAGTCGTAATGAGGGTAGTGCTAATCAAATTAATAATAGAGCAGGAATAATCGTTCAAATGGTTTCTAATTGTTGTGCTTCCAATATAGTTCGAGATGATAATTTATTAAAAATTAAATTTATACCTAAAATCACCACAAACATAAAAATACCAATAAGTAACACTAGTGCGTGATCATGAAAAAGTAATATTTCTTCTTGGATAGGTGTAGCAGGATCTATTAAATTAATTTGACCAAAAATACTCAATTAACAAAGGAATAAACCTTCTTAGCAGCTTCAATACTATGCTTTAATAAGCTATTTGTTAATCGCAATAAAGCATCGATAACTTGACAAATTATTATTTTTTTTAAACTAGATAAAAAAAATTTTTGTGGGAGAAAATATTAAAAATAGAAATAAAACGAAATATAAAATAGTACAAGGAACAGCTAAAGTAGTATAAGGTTCTTCAATAGGGCACGCACCTAACCAAGTTAAAATAATGAAATCCACAACTAAAATTCAATAAAATAATTGAAATACTGGTGAAAAACTTGAAGAAAGCCCTAAAGATTTAATCATTAAAGGAAGAAAGTACAAAATAAAAATAGATATAACTAATGCAACTACCCCACCTAACTTGGAAGGAATAGAACGTAGAATCGCATAGGCAAAAAGAAAATATCACTCGGGTTGAATGTGAGTAGGTGTAACTTTAATATTCGCTATAGTAAAATTTTCAGGGTCACCAAGTAAATTAGGGTAAAATAGTGCAATAAAACCTAAACAAAAAAGGACCAATAAAAAACCTACAATATCTTTTCATGAAAAATAAGGATGAAAATGCATTTTTGACCTGTGAGCTAATCTCCCTAGCGGGTTAGTACTTCCTTTTTCATGGAGAAAATAAATATGGATAGCTGACAAAGCTCCAATAACAAAAGGCAAAATAAAATGTAAAGAATAAAAACGAGTCAATGTTGACTGACCTACTGAAAAACTTCCCCAAACTCACTCTACTAAAGATGGCCCAAAATAAGGAATAGCCGATATAAGGTTAGTAATTACAGTAGCCCCTCAGAACCTTATTTGACCTCAAGGTAGAACATAGCCTAAAAAAGCTGTTGCCATTCTAACAAGAAAAATAGTTACACCAACTATTCAAGTTCGAGGTTGAGTAATGTATCTTTGGTAATAAAGCCCACGACCAATATGGAAATAAATAAACAAGAAAAAAAACCTAGCACCATTTGCATGAAAGCTACGAAATAACCACCCATAAGGTACATCCCGGCTAATATGAATAACTGAAGCAAAGGTGTTGGTAATATCTGATGTATAATGTATAGATAAAAAAAAACCTGTTAAAATCTGTATCCCTAATAATAATCCTAAAATAGAACCCCCATTCCATCAAATCGAAATTCTTATAGGAGTTGGTAGTGAACTTATACTTTCAACAACACGAATTTTTTGCAAATCAATTTGTAGTGTTTATATTACCTAAAAAGTTATTGCTCCGTAGACGCAAAAAATTTACTAGAATAGACAATCCTAGTGCAGCCTCGCAAGCCGCAAGGGTTAGTAGTACTAATATTAAAAACCTACTCGAAAAAAAAATAATACTAGAGCAAAAATTAAATATAATTAAACTTAGTATCATAGCTTCTAAAATAATTAATAAATTTAAAATATAGTAAAAATTACGAAAAAATGTTAAACTAAAAAATAATACAAATACAAAAGACAATTGTAACACTAATTAACAAAAACTGATAATAACATTAACACGCATATCCTAAAAGGTAAAAATCTTTTTCAGCAAAGATTTATAAGTAAATCATATCGGTGTCGTGGAAAAGCACCTCGTGCAAATAAAAAAAATAAAGAGACTAGTAAACTTTGAAAAACTATAATCAAGAAATTCCATGAAAATATAAACAAAACCACCGTAATTATTGATATGAATAAAATATTAGCATATTCAGCCAAAAATAGTATAGCAAAACCACCACCACCATACTCAATATTAAATCCAGACACTAACTCAGATTCCCCTTCAGCAAAATCAAAGGGGGCTCGATTAGTTTCTGCTAGACTAGAAGTAAATCATGTAAGGATTAAAGGTACAAAAATAAAAACTACAGGAAATAATACATATACATCCGTAGAAAGTTCTGAAATAGAAAATACAGGAAACAATAAAATTAAAAGTAAGCTAACTTCATAAGAAATAGTTTGAGCTGCAGCGCGTAATGCTCCTAAAAAAGCGTATTTAGAGTTCCTTGTTCAACCAGCTAACATAATAGAATAAACGTTTATAGCACTCACACAAAAAAATACCAATAAACCTCAACAGATAAATTTATAAGCAAAATCCCTAGGGTAAAGAAATCAAATAAATATTGCCAAAAAAAAACCTATCAAAGGTGCAAAATAAAACAAAATTTGGTTACTTCCGTGAAGAATAATTTTTTCTTTAACAAATAATTTAATAGCATCTGAAAAAGGTTGAATAATACCTCAATACCCAACTATTTTTGGACCTTTGCGAATTTGAATATACCCTAATACTTTTCGCTCCAATAAAGTATAAAAAGCTACAGACAGTAAAACACATAAACAAGTTATAACTCTAGAAATTAAGGTAAACAAAAATAAAAAGCAAAATTCATCTAATACGATTTATAGATAAGTAATTTGGTCAATTAAAAAGCACTCTATTTTTATTAATAATATTTACTAATTTACTTACTATGGGTGCAATTTCCAACCAACCATAATCTAATCTAATCAGGCTTTTTTTGATAATACTAAAAAGTATAGACCTGTTTTGGTAAAAAGGAGTTAGGAAAAATAATGTAGAAAGAGTATAGGATTTTAAACGACCTAAAAAAATTATACCTAAAAATAAACCTAAAAGTGTAATTATATTAATTCATGTACTTAAGATCTCTGTAATAAAAACTACTTCCAATAAAGATAAATCTAAGGCCTTAAATATTTTCCCAAATAAAATAGATAAACATCCTAGTGCAATTATAGGGAAATAAATGCTATTTCTATTATTAATAGAAATTAATTTTAAAGAAGATTTAGATCAACAAATTGATTTTAGTCTACGAATAACATATATTGCAGTTAAAGCAGTAGCTAAACATATAAGTGTGATTCTAAACATATTAATATTAGATATAAACATTTTTTCCAAAATTAAATGTTTCGAGAAAAAAGCACTCATGAAAGGAGCCCCAATAAGACACAATCTTCTAATATTAAATATAACTAGACATAAGGGTATTCTTACACCTACGCTACCAAGTATTCGAATATCCTGGTTTCCAAAACTACATATTAAAATTCTCCCAGCCGCTAAAAATAATAATGCCTTAAATAGTGCATGGGCATATAAGTGAAATAGGGAAAGTATGGGCAACCCAAGGCCTAAACAAAAAACCATAACTCCTAATTGACTTAAGGTAGACAAAGCTACGATTTTTTTTAAATCATTTTCAAAAATAGCAGCAGAACCCCCTAATAAGCAAGTAATTGACCCACAGAATAATAAAATAGAACAAGACTCTTGAGATAAAGGAAGGTTAACTCTAAAACGAATAATTATATAAATCCCGGCTGTAACTAGCGTAGATGAATGAACTAAAGCACTAACAGGAGTAGGCGCAGCTATAGCTGCGGGCAACCACGATGAAAAAGGAAACTGAGCACTTTTAGTAAGCGCAGCAAATCTTAATACTAAAATCAAAAACGACATACTTATTGAGACCGCAAAAAACGAAAATTGGCCCAAAATCACATAAAAAAATCTTCTTGACACAATAATTACATCCCCTAAACGATTAACTAATAAAGTCTGAAACCCTGCACTTAATGAGTCTTTTCTTTGATAGTAAATAATTAATGCAAAAGAAGTGATTCCTAGGCCATCTCAACCAAGTAATAAAAAAAACAATGAACCTCTAAAAATTAAAAAATTTATTGAAATTACAAACCTTAACAAAATTCAAGTGAACCGCCAATAAAACTCGTCTTCTTCTATATATTTAGTAGAAAATATAAATACACATCCTGAAATTAAAGTTACAACCATCCTAAACCTTAGTCTAATTTTATCTAAAATTAAGGTTATAGTAAAAGGCACTGAACCAATAGATAAAAATTCAATTTCTAAAACTATAGTTTTATTAAAGAAAAAAAAGTATCAACAACAACTAGTTAAACTAAAACAAAACAATAAAATGGAGAACTGTAACTTATTTCGATTCAATCTGTAAAGAAGACTTAAGTTTAATAATTTGAACAATAGCTAAAAATATAACAAGTAGGATAATAACTAGGCTTAAAAAGACAGATATTTTTACCCTAGTACCAGAGTCATATGTGGAAGCACCTAAAAACATGTAATTTAAATCAGAAAACAAAAACCTAAAATAAAATAATAATGTAAATAATAATAATAGTACCTGAGGTACTTCTAGTTTAAATATAGTGTTAGAACTAATTATACATATGTAAATAAATAAAACTAATAAACCCCCAATGTAAATAAGAAAAAGTAAATAACCATACCAAGCTCTTGATATTAGACTGATTAAAATTACAAAGGAGATCCTAATAAAAATTAGTAACCCACCTAATCTTACCGGACTAATTAATATAGGAAATAAACTAATAAAAACACATCTTACTAAAATTATAGCAATAAAAATTATTGGTTAAAAGGAGACCCTACTTAATAGTTGCAAACTATTTCTTCTTCTTTTAAAGTATTTAACCCAAAAATTAACTAATTAATTCTTTAACTTCCAAAGTTAATGTTTTCCAAAACTGTTTTTGAAATTAACAATAAGTTATATGTTGATTCTAAGTCAAGTGCATTTATCTGCCAAATTAAAAAAAATTTACTTTGGTCCTTTCGTACTAAAAGCAAAAAAATAAAAGATAGAAACTGACCTGGCTTACGCCGGTCTGAACTCAGATCATGTAGGAATTTAGTGTTCGAACAGAACAATCTATTTTGACGGTTAGTCTTCTAGTTCCTAGTCCAACATCGAGGTCACAAGCTATATAAATCATTATGCTGTTATCCCTAAGGTAATTTTATCGTGCAAAACTTAATGTCTAGTAAAAACGTTAAAGTTTAAGTGTTTAAATGTCGCCCCAACAAAAAAATAAAAATTATAAAAAGTTGTTATTCAAAATTCTAAGGGTCTTCTCGTCTTTTTTCTTTAACTAAGTATTTTCACTTATTAAATAAATTCAATGAAATTTAAAGGAGACAGAAAATTCTTTATTGGACCTTTCATTCCAGACTTCAATTAAAAGCCAATTGATTATGCTACCTTAGCACAGTCAAGGTACTGCGGCCGCTAACGGATCATGCGCTGGGCAGAATTTACCTAAAATGATTTCTTTAAGCTATGTTTTTGATAAACAGATAAGAATTTGTTTTGCCGAGTTCCTTAATTAAATTTTGTTTTTTTACTAATTTTAACATTATAAAATTTATTTTAAATTAATAAACTTTCCCCCTACAAAAAAGATAAAAGTTATAATAAATAGTTAGTGAATGTTTTTTTTTGAGGTTTATTTCTTAAAAATTACTTTCAACTAAAAATCCTTCTTTTAAGAAATCTAAAAACTTCTTAATTTTTTAAAGCACTAAATACTTTTAAGGGAAATCCAGCTATCCTAGAAAATGACAGTTTTTCGCTCCTAAAATTAACTAAAAATATAATAATGCCACATGATAATATATTTTCTAATAAAAAAATAATTTTAGATCTTTCTAATTCGGGAAATTTTAAAGAAAATATTAATAGTTAAACACTTATGCAAAAGGTAAAATAAAATAATTTTAATTTCATTTCTGTGAAAATAACCAAAATTTTTTTAAAGATAAAATTTAAAGATACTCTAAAGAGACCTTTTTAATGTAACTAAAAAGTACAATAATACTTTATCTTT